TCGTACTCCCTGGGTGAGAGTCCCTGGGTTTGTAGGCGCTGTCGTACGAATTGAACCCATTCTGGGTCTTTATCCGCTTGATTCAGATAGTTCTCCAGGAGCCGTAGCTCCGATGGGAGAATACCAAATATGGAATGAAGTACAATTCCATCAAATAAGTTAGAATAGAGTCTCTCTCCAAAACTGAGAAAGAAATAAATAAATATTACCCATTTCATAATAGAAAGAGCCCGCTGTAACTTGGGCCTTGTTAGATAGTAGCAAAATACTTTAACTTCCAAATCAAAAAGGAGAGAGAAGAACTTATAGAAAGTAAAGAGGAAAAGGCATAACCAGAAAAAAGGTGTGAATTGATCTAGTTGAGGCATGATTGATTCAGTGATGTGACTTCTCCTGCTCCAGTCAATCAGTCTGGAGACTTGCTAATTCAATGAAATCGCCTTGGTTTTTCCAAGGAAAAATACCGCCAAGAAAACTTGCATGTATTAAGCATCTAGCCTAACTAGCATGATTGAGCCCTGCAGTGGTAGAACCTGGTGAACCGGGCTATTTGACTCTTTCTTTACGCTATTTCGTCTTTCTATAGAATACGAAGAGAGGACCTTCTTTCGGGCTGTCTACGAACCCTTCTTCTCGTATGCAATTTTCTATTCTTTCTTTGACCAAAAGATAAAGGGAAAACACTGGCCAATTTCACACTTTCCATTTTACCCAAGACACTCATTCGTTTCAGGAACAGGAGAAAGGATCGGGTCTTTCAGCTAAAGATCAATATAGAAAGCAGAGTCCAAGGTACATGTGTAAAGCATATAACAACATATCATATGCCAATAAGTATCTTTCGAGAGCATTATAATGGTATGCCCAGCTAACTAAGGGACATACCAAAGATTGGGACCTTAAGTGGTAGAACCCGGTGAACCAGGCGTACTACTGAACATTGATTCTCTCTCCTGAACTAGAAATAATTATTTATAGCTAGCAACTAAAAAAAACTACAAGCAACTACATAAACAACCCTGGGGTCAATTGAGTAGTCCGCCCTACCTACTAATTGACTCAACTAAGCTTGCATCTTACTATAGGGTTTTCTATAACCTCAGACTCTTAGATAGAGAGTTTCAAACCCCCAGTGGGGAACTAAACTGCTGGCCATTCCCTAACCTATCTATATATACGCTGGCAACCTTACTCGGATGAACTGGGCAAAGGTTCGTAGCGCTTACCATTCTTTGTGATTGCTTATTCGATTCCTAAAAGTGGCTGAAAAGCTCCTCTCCTTATCAGTCGAGTGGCTTTCGCTCCTTTAGCATAATAATTTTAGAACTAATCAATAAGCAAGGAATCTTGACCAAATATTCCACTCTACCTACTCTTTGAATATCTTTCAAAAAATCCTGATAACAAGAATAGTAGCAATATTCATAATCTTCTAGTAGAGTAGAGTTAACAAACTCAAAAGATATGGGACCCGTATTCGAAAAAAGAACTTCGGTTTGATAGTATGGAATCCAGGTCGAGAGGATCAAGTTGATAGCTTTTATTAGCTATACCTCTTTTGATCATATCCACACGAGACTTTTCCATATTAGTAAAAGAATCGAGAGTAAGGCTCTGATAGAGGTTGTCTATCTCAAAACAGAATTGTGGTATTTCTCTACTTACACTTTTCAAAAATGGAACTATAAGATGTTTATTATGAACTAGTATTTCTCTATTTGTTGAAAGGCTTTGTATTATTGTCATTTCTCTATTCCAGACTCATTGTATGAATAAGTAGCCAAATGCGGGAATAGACGGACGTTCGATACGCTTCCCCGAAACTTGGCCATGGCATCTTCCACTTTATATATATTCTCCACGGAACTTTCTCAATTCCAACGCAACTTACCCTTTTGGAGCTTACGTAACAAACTACGCGAGCCTCCCAACGAAGCCAACAGAAATCCCTTCCGAATAAAAAAAATAAAAGGCTTTTTCATTATTGTGGTATACCAGCCGCCTTTTATTCTACTTCCAGTTCCAATCGAAGCATATAGATCCGTAAATAGATTTGTATGTATAGCCACTTCAGTCGTGCTCGTCGTTTCTCGAAAGTATCTTTTTTCTGGGAACATGGTCAAACATAAATGATTTTGTTCGCGATTCTGAAGACTTTTTATACTTATGAGAGAGAAAAAATGCTCCAGTTTTCCATTCTCATATGAGGCCGGAAAGTGGATTGGCAAGAGGTCGGCACGAAGTGATTCATCATGCTCAAACAAGAGCCGATCGTTCGTTAGGGACGGTTTATAGATCATCAAATTCCCACAAATGGAATGAAAAGTGGGTCCATGTAAATGATCGAGACCTCGCAAACAACAACGCTCCTTCCCTATATGGAGTTCGGAACCCAAAGGCAATCGTTGAGTGAACTGTATCTTTTTTGTGTTAGTTGACCTAAGCCGCACCCTTACTGCTGGGGTGGGGCTCGGCCTCCGAACCGTACGTGGGACGAGTT